AGATGCTCTTTGACCAATAGCTACATAAACACATATCACATTTTGTCCTCTTTGATTGAGAATCGTATCTGTGGCTACTGCTGTTTTACCAGTCTGTCTGTCTCCAATTATTAATTCTCGTTGCCCGCGTCCTATAGGGATCATTGAATCAATGGCAATAAGACCCGTTTGAAGGGGCTCATATACGGAACGTCTCGAAATAATACCTGGGGCGGGAGATTCGATTAACCGAGATTCAGAAGATAAAATCTCACCTCTCCCATCAATAGGTTTAGCTAAAGCATTTATAACACGACCCAAATAAGCCTCGCTCACTGGTATCTGAGCAATTCTTCCTGTTGCTTTTACAGAACTTCCCTCTTGTATCATCAAACCATCACCCATTAATACAACGCCAACATTATTTGATTCCAAATTCAGAGCAATGCCTATTGTACCCTCTTCAAATTCTATTAATTCCCCTGCCATTACTTCATCAAGACCATGAATACGAGCAATGCCGTCGCCCACTTGAAGTACGGTACCGGTATTCACAATCTTTACTTCTCTATTATATTGTTCAATACGTTCGCGGATAATATTACTAATTTCATCAGCTCGAAGGGTTCCCATTAGTATCTCTTTTTTCTTTTTCGGAAGGAAAGGAAAAAAAAACACCTAAACTTTAAACTAGATTAAAAAGGCTAATCAGTTATTTCTTCCACGGACCCGAGGATACCAATATTAGCACTGATGGTACGAAAATGTAATTCGCTATTCAAACAACTATTCAGAGTTCCTAGAGCTCTTTGTAAAGCTTGTTGGAAAACTTGCTGTCGTACCTGATTAACCGCTCTTTGTTGTTCAAAAAAAAGAGTTTCATTTTTGTAATTTTTTAATTGTTCCAAACTATCGCAAGTAGCATTAATCAAATTTTTTTTCTCTCTTTCTATCTCAGAGTATCCATTCAGTCTATACTCATCTGCTTCCATTTCCACTTTACGTAATCGAGCCCGCGCTTTTTCGAGCTGTTCAGCGGCCCCTCTACGTAATTCTTCTGAATTTCGAATAGTACTCAAGATCCTTTGTTTTCGCTTATCTAATAAATCATTTAATGAAAGTAGATTATCTTTACATTCATTTCACAACTCTCATATCTCTTCCCGAACCAAACATGAATCTTTTGATTCATTTGGCTCTCACGCTCAATTGTTTCTTTCCTTTGATAGACATTCCCATATCTTTGATCTTTGAATGGAATGAACCTATCCTCTCTTGAGCCTATCCTCTCTTTTCTGTTCGTATTCAAAGATATCGAAACTGATCTAACATCAGAATATTAGGATAGTAGGACTCTTCAGACCAGACAAAAAATAAAAAATTGTCAGCAAAGTTGTTTCTTTATTTGTTCTTTATTCACAAACTTTTTTTTTTCATCCAAAAAATTCAAAAAATTTCTTTTTTTTATACAATATATAGGTCGTCGATTTGGCAGTGGATAAAAAAAGGGGTGGGGGAATATACCCATCTTTCCTATACCTGTAAATGGTTCAAATAAATTTATCCATATGAGTGTTATACATCGGATAAATTCCCAATTATTTATTTTTTATTTGCGGATAAATTCCCAATTATTTATTTTTTATTTGCGGTATTTCGGTACTAATGTAGCGGTAGAAAGAGTACCACGGTATGCTGTGCCTGGACTTCAAACAATTTATCTTTAACCATGTAAAAGACCTCAACATTATTGGTTGATAGAGAATCAAAGTTCATTTACCAATTAGTCACGAAATGCTATGGTTCTTAGATATGATTTCTGAATAAAATCCAATTACGAAGTAATTCGTCGAGATTGTGCACCCTTTTTCCTATTTACGCAAATAAAAAAAAGAATACATAAATATAAAGAAAGTGCAGCCGGCGAAATCCAACCTATTCTTGAAATACACAACTCGCACACACTCCCTTTCCAAAAAAAATCAATATACCCAGCACAACGCTTAGATTTATTGGATTTGTTGCTAAAATATCGGTATTAAACTCGAAACTCCCAGCGGATGGCCAGTGCCCCACGGAAACAAAGGAATCGGTTATATTTTTCATATGCTCTCCTCTTATAGATAGGACTAACAAAGAACAGAGTTCTTTTTGTATCACTCCACTCGCCTCCCCCTTTTTTTTTATCGATTTTTTTGTTCCATTTCTTATTTTTAATGGAATTTTACTAAACTAAGAACGAAAGAGAAGAAAGCGAGTGGATCCGCTAATTCCTTATTTATTCTACGATAAAATTAAACAAAAGGATTTGCAAATAAAAGAGCTAATGCCACGACCAGTCCATAAATTGTTAAAGCTTCCATAAAATCCAGGGAATTTTACTAAACTAAGAACGAAAGAGAAGAAAGCGAGTGGATCCGCTAATTCCTTATTTATTCTACGATAAAATTAAACAAAAGGATTTGCAAATAAAAGAGCTAATGCCACGACCAGTCCATAAATTGTTAAAGCTTCCATAAAAGCCAGACTAAGCAATAAAGTACCTCGTATTTTACCCTCTGCTTCTGGTTGTCTCGCAATACCTTCTACAGCTTGGCCCGCAGCAGTACCTTGACCAACCCCAGGTCCAATAGAAGCAAGCCCCACAGCCAATCCAGCAGCAATAACGGAAGCAGCAGAAATAAGTGGATTCATGGTAATTTCCTCGCAAAAAAAAAAAGAAATGGTTAATGATACAACCAACCAATGAATTACTACTTAATCTTTATCCACTTCTTTTTCTACTTTTACTATTTACTTTACTATACTACCTTTTTACTTACTTCTTTTTTTTTTTTTTTTTGATACTTATCACTAAAATCTATCGGGTCGAAGTAGCTAAAAACTCCAACGGAATATTACTTAATTTTAAGAACTACTTCCATATACTGTTTTTCCTTTCTTTCTACCCATGATGGAGTTTTATGTAAATAGATACATACGGTTTTAGCCATTGTGTTTTCTTGTTTAGAAACTCTTATATTCTTTCATTCAATTAACAATCACAGAAAAAATCGAAAAAGGACTGATATTTGAATCTATATAAATTAGAAATGAAGTGAGCTAGAAAAAAAGAGATAGGGATAATTCCTATCTAACTAGTAAATAACATATACTTTTTTTCTTCCATAACGTAAACCACCTGCACTTTATTATTCTATTAGTATTAAATCGTATTCTGTACATATATCTAGTAGGACCCCCCACCCAATCCTTTTTTCTCTGAAAAACTCTGCAATATCATCTATCTTTCTTCATATATACAATACATAAATACATTATTAGCTATTTTCATTTTCTTCTCCAGCCCTGTGGATTATATTGAACCCCGCATTGCTTTAATTTGGATAAGCTTAAAAAACTATTTCGAAAGTTAGTCAATGATGACCCTCCATGGATTCACCTATATAAGCCGCAGCCAAAGTTGAAAAAATAAGAGCTTGAATACCACTTGTAAATAATCCAAGAAACATGACAGGTATAGGAACTACTGAAGGCACTAAAGAAACAAGAACAACAACTACTAATTCATCAGCCAATATATTCCCGAAAAGTCGAAAACTAAGAGATAAAGGCTTTGTAAAATCTTCTAGGATATTAATTGGTAAAAGTATTGGAGTTGGTTGAATGTATTTACCGAAATATCCCAATCCTTTTTTGCTAAGACCCGCATAGAAATATGCCACTGACGTGGGTAAAGCTAAAGCAACAGTAGTATTTATATCATTCGTGGGCGCAGCTAACTCCCCATGAGGTAACTTTATGATTTTCCAAGGTAAAAGAGCACCTGACCAGTTAGAAACAAAAATAAATAGGAACATCGTTCCAATAAATGGAACCCAAGGACCATACTCCTCTCCAATCTGAGTTTTGCTCAAGTCTCGAATAAATTCAAGGACATATTCGAAGAAATTCTGCCCGTCGGTCGGAATGGTTTGTGGATTCCGAACAGCTATGATGGCTGAACCTAATAAAATAGCAATTACAACCCAAGAAGTGATAAGCACTTGGGCATGAATTTGTAAACCTCCTATTTCCCAATATAAATGTTGGCCTACTTCTACACCTGACATATCGTATAACCCTTTGAGTGTTTTAATGGAACATAGTATAACATTCATATTGCCCTATAATAGAAATCGAACTGAAAAAAGGAATTATTTTGATTCAACCATATCTTTCTCAATTCATCTACCTTCATTCATGAATAGGAATCATACATTATATTTAGATATATTTAGAATACCAAGAAATTACATAAAAAAAAAAAATACCAATCATTTTTTATTAAATATTCAAAACATAGTTCAAAAATGCAAACCAAAATAATAAACAATCAAAGAAATCCATGGAGTTCAATAAAAAGGAACTAATCTTCTTCTTCTTTTTCTTAACTATTAAATTAGAAGATAATCAACCTTTTTTTATATAACTATTTCGGCCCTCCAAAATTGCGGATACTAATTTGGTAAGAATCAATCGAATCGATGCTATAGCATCATCGTTGGCCGGAATAGAAATATCTGCAAGATCTGGGTCACAATTTGTATCGATTAAACAAATCGTCGGAATGCCCAAAATGACACATTCTCGAAGAACCATATATTCTTCTTGCTGATCAACGATAATTACAATATCGGGCAATCCCGTCATATATTTGATCCCACCCAGATATGTTTGCAAGGTGGATAACTTTCTCTTCAACATTGCTGCATCTCCTTTTGGGAGACGGGCGAGTTTCCCCATTTTTTGTTCCACTCTTAAGTCCCTGAACTTCTGAAGTCTTGTTTCTGTAGTAGACCAATTTGTTAACATACCACCAAGCCATTTTTTATTAACATAATGACATCGAGCCCTTATTGCTGCTGATGCTACTAAATCCGCTGCTTTATTTTTGGTGCCAACGATTAAGAAGTTTTTTCCCATACTTGCTGCATCAAAAACTAAATCGCAGGCTTCTGATAAAAAACGAGCAGTTATAGTAAGATTTGTAATATGAATACCTTTACGCTTTGCAGAGATGTAAGGAGCCATTCTAGGATTCCATTTCTTAGTACCATGACCAAAATGAACTCCTGCTTCCATCATCTCTTCCAAATTTATGTTCCAATATCGTCTTCCCATTTTGACACACTTTATCTTTTTTTTTTTAGAGAGATTCAGTAACCTGTGAAATAAATAATTGTTCCGACGGAACCTTATACCAGGATTGACCATTGATCTACGACCAAAATCATGAATTTATTTTCATTCTTTATTTTTCGTTGATTACCAAATCCATAATGGGACCAGAGAATTCAAGTAAAAAGAATGAACCTCTTGTTAGGAATTACTAAATAATGTATCATGTAAATGATTGGTCTGATGTCCCATGGAAATAGTTCGGGACGCAAGAACAAAAAAAATTCTCAAAATTCTCTATAGTGTAACAAAATATCTCTCATCTCCAATTCGAATAGATTCTTCCTTTTTATTTTCAAATGAATGTTTTTATCTTGCTTTGAACGATGTACTAATTTTTTGAATCCAGTACCAACCGGTATAATCCCCCCCAGAACAACGTTCTCTTTCAGCCCTTTCAACCAATCAATACGACCTCGTAGAGCAGCTTTTGCTAAAACTCGAGCAGTTTCTTGAAAACTCGCTTCGGATATGAAACTTTGAGTATTCAGAGATGACTTCGTTATTCCCAATAAGATTGCCCGATAACAGATCGCTTCGTCCAAAACACGCCCTGCTCGCTCTGCTCGCAACAATCCAATAAGTTCCCTAGGTGAAAACACATTAGACATTCCATCTTCTGAAACCAACACTTTTGATGTTACTTGACGTACAATAATCTCTATATGTCTATTATGGATCTGTACCCCCTGGGATCGATAAACCTTTTGGATCTTATTAACCAAAGAGATACGACTTTGTGCTATGGTTAGTTCAGCTCCAATCAAGAATCCCCAGGGTATCCCAAGAAGCCTTCGGCTACGTTCGTCCCAACCTTCAACTCTCTTTTTGAGGTTCATCGATATTGAATCAATTGAACGAACTTCTAAGATTTGTTCCACTTTTGGAAGACCTTGCGTGATATCGCCGGATCTCGATTTTTCATATATAAATGTAATTAATGTATCTCTTTCATAAAAGGTTTTCCCATAATGGCCATGAACAGTTGCTCCCGGAGTGACCAAATAGGGCTTAGCTGATCTTATAACTAAAGAGTCAACATGAACAATGAAAATTTTACCAGATTTTTTTATGCGTGATCCGTATTTCAATAGACATAAATTTTCACAAAGAAATAGGCCAAGGCTAATTATTGTCCATGCCTCTTCACAATAATCGTGATGGAGAAAACACCAATTAAAATGGAATAAATTCCAAATGATGTTACTACACGGATCGGGATTATAAATCCTACTATTTTCATCTAGGAAACAGTATTGAAATTGAAGTACTTGGAAAGTCTGTTGAAAATTGTCAAGTAACAAATAGTTCTTTAAAAAGATTTGATTATAAGTTATTAAATAGTAAGATAAACAAGGATTCGCTATTTTAAATACAGTAGTACCTAAGGGACCCAACAAATCCCTAATTGGATTCATGGGATCCAATTCTTTTGTCGCATTATTATATCTCGAAGTATTAAAAGGGCCAATTCGAGAACAATTGGATGATGACAAAATTCGGAAAGATTGGCATTCCTTATTTCGATTCAACAACGTACCAAGAGTTCCCTGATGTTGGGGAAATGATTGAGTCTTTGCCTTGGAATTAAAAGGATTTCTATTGGTACGATCTAATCCAATATTGTAAATCAATCCTGAACTTGACGTATCATACTTTTTTACGGTATAAGAAATAGTGGACTTTACTAACTCAATTCTGATGAAATCACGAAGCAGATCATTTGCCCTTATTTCAACAAAGGAAGCATGAACCTCTTCTTTTATAAAACCCCTTTTTTCTTGTATGTGTTCCCAATTCAATACTAAGCAAGCCCGAACTAATTGAATACTTGTGTGAGAAATTCCTAGAATTGACTTGCTATTTCCATAAAGTATATAATTGACAATTCGAAGTTGTACATTATCCTTTTCCTGCAAGAGATCCTGAGGAAAAAGTGTTGCTAAATTTATCCCATCGGATATTTCATATGGGACTACGGGCCGAACCAAAACAAAATACTTTTTTTTTATAGGTGTGATCCGTTGAACATAGATCCAATTTTTAAATTTTTTTGATCCCTTATAATTTTGATTTTCCATTCCTGGTGGTATCAAAATGCCGCCGTGCCTAGATATTTTATCCGCCTCTCCAGGAAAATGAATATCTCCAGAAAAAATTTTCAGTTCAATACTCCTTTTTTTTCTCTCCACTCGGACTAATCCACCTACTCGGCTTCTTGTATTTATATTTAAAGCAAGTCGTGTATCTACTCCAACGATACTATTGTTTCGGACCATTATGGGCGAAGATACGGGGAAGATATGCACTTCCTCGGGAATGAAAAAAAATCGATCTACTCTCATTTGCATTTGGTATTTCGGACTAAATTCTTTTGCTCCTCGATACTCAATCAAATCCTCTTTTTTTACGATTGAATCTACTTCGACAATCCCATATTTAGTAATTCCCGAACTGCTTCTTCTATATCGCGGATCATCAAAATAAGCAAGAATACTATTTTTACGTAAAATACCATTTATAGGTATTTTAATAGAAATACAAAAAGATGGTATTAGTTTCTTTTCTCGTTCTTGATCATATTGTAAGGGAATCACGAATCTATTTCTTCGCTTTTTCGCCAAGGAATCATCGGAATTCTCTTGACAAATAGAGGGATCTATGAGATTCCAATGACCATTGGATATGATTCGATAAGGTTTTGAATACTCAAAAATTTGCCCATCCTTTTTACTTTTACCAAAAAATTTATGTCTTACTTGATCATTAGTCAAATCAAAGATATTTCTTTCTTCGACAGAAAAAGAATTAGAATTCATTTGATCTTGATCCTTGTGGAGTGAAAAAGACACTATACTGGATCTGCATAGACCTCCTGCTAATATCCATAAATGACTTGTTTTTGGTACTAGATGAACATTACTATACGGATATTCGGGCGCATGATGCACATCAGTACTCCAGTGCATTTCTCCTTCTGACTCAGAATAAATATGTTTTAGAACCCTCTCCTTAAAACGAAAAGTGGACGTTCCGGCACGAATCTCGGCAATCACTTGTTCCGATTCTACATATTGATCATTTTGAACTAAAATCAAACTTTTTGTTGGAATATTAACATTATGTATAATATCTCGACTCTCAATAGTTACATACAAGTCTATAAAACATAGAAAAGCAGGATGCCCATGACGGGTACGTGTGGGATGAACCAAATACTCATCAAATTGGATTTTTCCATTAGAGGGAGCTCGTACATGTTCGCCAGTACCACCTGTGAATACTCCGCCCGTATGAAAAGTTCTTAATGTGAGTTGAGTCCCCGGTTCCCCAATTGATTGACCCGCAATAATGCCTACGGCTTCTCCCAACTCAACCAGATCACCATGAGTAGGGCTACGGCCATAACATAATTGGCAGATCCAAGAAGTACTCCTGCAATTAAAAGGGGTTCGAATATATATTGGGTGTGCTCGAAAGGTTATAAATCGATTGACAAGTCCAATTCCAATATCCTTATTTCGAGTGGCAATACATCGTAGACCAATATATATATCGTCTGCTAATACACGACCAATTAGTGTTTGAACAAAAATTTTTTCCGTCATACCATTTTTGGGACTCACGTAAATACCTCGTATAGTACCACAATCCGTTCTACGTACAAGAATGTGTTGAACTACTTCAACAAGTCTACGCGTGAGGTATCCAGCATCTGATGTTCGTACAGCAGTATCTACAACTCCTTTGCGGGCTCCGTAGCAAGAAATTATATATTCTGTCAAAGAAAGCCCTTCTCGTAAATTGCTTTGAATGGGTAAATCAATCATTTGTCCTTGAGGATCCGACATTAATCCTCTCATACCTACTAATTGGTGTACTTGAGATACATTTCCTCTAGCCCCCGAAAAGGACATTAGATGGACTGGATTAGAGGGATCAGTCATACGAAAATTAGGATTCATTTCTTGTCTCAAATATTCACTTGTAGCATACCATATCTCAATGGATTGACGTAATTTTTCTACCACGTGTACATTCCCATAATGATGGTTTTTCTCTAAAAGAAAACTTTGTTGTTCAGCGTCTTGGACTAACCATCCCTTAGAAGGTATTGTTAAAAGATCATCAATTCCTAATGAAATAGATGTAGCAGTGGCTCGCTGGAAACCCAAAGTCTTCACTTGATCCAGGATATGTGATGTATATGCCATTCCGAAATGATCTATTAATCTGCTAATAAGTCGTTTAATAGCAGTTCCATCTATCACCTTATTGTGAAAGGCCAGATCGGCCCGTTCTGCCATAAGGACCTCCATATTCTGCTGAGTAAGATTACACAATGGGCCTGAGTCAGTGATTCGAAAACTTCCTTTCCTTAATCCTGATTCACACAGAAATTCAGAAATTTTGATACCAGTTAAATTGGGGAGACCCGAATTCCTGCGAGTATGGGCATCACTAATAGAATTTCCTTTTATAGAGCGTATGAGTTACATAGCCTATGAGTAGGCACGGCAAAACCCCTGTATGGCTTCTTCTATTTCTCGATAAAAAGAAAGATGACCCACAGTAGTTCGAATATATATACAACGAATTTCTCTTTTTATACTTCCCACTATTCGATAGTGTTTATAAATCTCATTAGAATTACCAAAAGATTCATATTGAACTTCGATGGGAACTTCTCTTGAGCCAACGACGCGTTGATCTAATCTCCACCGAAGCCACAAAGGACTATCTAAAAGGATTCGTTTCCGCCGATAAGCCCCAAGTGCATCATAAGAACTATAAAAAGACG